ACTTAAAAAAAATATATAGGCAAAGAGCAGAAAACTTATTTCAATAACCTAATTCATAATTCAAGTCAAAAGTTCTACTTTTTTTCGTTTGCTGAAAGTCATTACTGACAATACCGAATCGGAGGAATTATTGAAGTTGGACATAAAATTCCGCATTTCTTTTTTTGTTTTCAACCCCCCCTCAATTGCCGTATTTTATGAATTTGAATTCGTGTCAATTGGATTTCAAATGTTCCCAATAAAGTTTGTCCCTTGAACAAGTAAATGAGTTATGTTATAAATATGTGTGTTTCATTTTTTATATTGATATTGTTTAATATTCATTTTTGAATATTCATATAATATTCATATTTCATATTCATAATTATATCTATAGTCTATAGTAGTATATTTTATATTATGTAATATATTAATATATACCATTACCATAAAATTCAAATAATATAATAATATATTCAATTATAATTATAGAAATATATATATATCTTAATATATTAATATTGAATATATAGACAATAATATATAGATATAGATTATATTATAGTATAGTATTAATAGATATAGATATAGTATTAATAATACTAAAAATACTAAAATACTAAAAAAAAATCATACTTCTATCATAGGAATGGGGATGAAAATTGTCTTTTTTGTTGCTTCAATAACAAGTATTTTTGATTTGCTATCAAATCAAAAATGATTAGACCGTTTGATCTATGAACGATTCATCAGAAAAAAAGAAGTAATGGCCCGGCCAGTACTTAACCAGGCCGGGGGAATGACGGGAATGACCCTTTCTTACAAAATTAAACAAAATCAAATAAATAGAAATAAGGTATTTTTTCTATATCTATTCTATTCGAAACGAAATAGATATCTTATCTATTTTTATATATTATTTCTTGTTTTATTTAGAATATATTATTATCGTTATTTTATCCTTATCCTTATACTTATAAAAAAGAAATAATATGAGGATTTTTTTTCAATCTCTTTTACTTCATGTATCACATCCAAATTTCCCAATTTGGAATTGGGAGAGATGGCTGAGTGGACTAAAGCGGCAGATTGCTAATCTGTTGTACGAGTTATTCGTACCGAGGGTTCGAATCCCTCTCTCTCCGCCCCTTCTGATCACTTCAGACTTTCCAATTGGAAATTTTTTCTTTTTTTATTCCTCACGTCCAGGATTACGGCCGGGATCATTAGATAAGAATCCAAAGATGAAGAGAGAAACAAAAAATATAACTACTGTGTAAACGAAGAGTTTGAGAGTAAGCATTACACAATCTCCAAGATTATTTTTTTTTTGAAAAAGGAAATAGATTGCCTATTTTTCTCACATAGACATAGATTTTTTTGACATAACACCTCAAAATAAATTCTTTTCTTGAAAAAAAAAGTAATTTGAATAATTTCTTTGTATTGTAAAAGATTCTGATTCCCTCATTACCAAACTTTTTTTCCCATATCCATTATTAGGTATTGCGGGGTCCTTGGAAAGCCCTTGTTTACTGGAAGGTCAGAACGAGAAAAAAAGTGGATCCAAATTTATTTTCTTACCGCAGTTATTCAATATAAGTTATTCAATATAATTCAATTTCAATATACAGGAATTTCCTTTTTGGAATTGAGGGTTCATAATCATAATATAAGACTTATCTTATCGGATCTTACCAATTTTTAGAATTTTTTTTTATAAATCATGAATTTGGAAAAGTGTAAAAGATTTTATCGAAAACTTACAGCAGCTTGCCAAACAAAGGCTAAGAGAAAAAATAGTAGAGGTATGATAGGCATAATATCTACGATTGGATTGAAAAAGGCATAGGCCTCCGGCAATTTGGCGAAGAAAAAACTACTGGAATAAAGGGTAGAATTAAGACAGATACAGATTAAACTAAAGATATTAAGCATAAAAAACATTTCATTCTTGTAGATTAGAAAATTGGATTTTGGTTGAGTTCTTTTTATCAGGGAGAAATGAAAAGGCAGGTCAAAAAAATCCTTCTTTTTCTTCGAACTTTCCCAAATCCAAAATCTTTCCTTTCATTCTCAAATGAGAATACAAGGAATTATAGTTTCATACAATATCTTAATTCCATTTTATGTAATGATCAATAAATTTTGGAATTCCATATTGAAATGTGTGGAATCCTAGCAAGAATGTATTTCATATGTATTTAGGTTGGGATTGACGAATGATTAATACTAATATTAGTCTTTCTCAGTATCGAGTATAAATCTAAATGGGGCGTGGCCAAGTGGTAAGGCAGCGGGTTTTGGTCCCGTCATTCGGAGGTTCGAATCCTTCCGTCCCAGATCTTATCTTCTAAAAATGAAAAATTCTTCTCTTTAACAATAACAATTTTCTGTTTCATCTTGAATACAATGCGATCCACTCCTTTGTTTGTTCTGAATTATAGTATAGGAAGAATTCTCAGAATTATATCTTGTCTTTCGTTTGATTTTTCACAAGCGTAATCGAGTGTACGGGTATAAAAGATATAAAGAAATATCTTGGAATTCTTAATTCAAAAAAAGAGTTTTTTGGTGGAGCATTCCCATTCAGAGTATGTTTGAACTATCAATACTCATATTCATATTGCAGTTAATTACTTAGGGAAACTTTATGTTTCCTATCTATCATATCTATGCTATGAAATGGGAATTGTCGCAGGATAGGAAGCACTCTGAGTTTAAATAGAAAAAAGGACTTTTCTTTTTGTTTCCCACGGAAAGCTTAAAGAAAATCAATGGTGTATCCCACCAAAATTCCACATTTTAAGTGGAGACTGAAGATTGCAAAGTTTTTTGTATGAATTTCATCGTTAGCTGGGAGAAAAAATAGGAAAAACGAATTGATCTGGACCCCCCTTTTTTTATCGTATTCCAATGAATAATTGGAAATCAATCTAATGATTGGATGGATGGAAATTTATATATTCCATTTATTTGACTTTATGAAATTGGCGGAAAGATTCTTGAAGCCGAAGTCAAAAAAATCTTTCTTTATAAATGTATAAAACGAACAAGTTCTATGTATATACATAATATAGATTATTGTTCTATTTCCGTTTCGGTAATTTAGTTCAGTAAAAGTGGTTCTTTGGTTAAGTCAAAAGGGCCCTTTCTTTTTGAAATATCCATGATTCCCCTGGGAACAATTGTTCGTTGTATTGTATATGACGGATATGAAAAGATTCTTCTTAATTCTTGATTATGATTTTTTCTTTCAGATGAAAGAATAACGACTTTTATCTTACACAAGGCTTTTTCTCTTCCATACTTATGCATACTTATGATGTGCACTTATGAAAAAAAAACGATTTGGACTTCATTTCCTTGGTACTCGCTCGAAGAAGTGTGAAAAGTATAGTATATAGTATATAAAAGTATAAAAAGTATATTATATAATAAAATAATAATATATAATATATAATAATAATAATATAATAAAATTTAAATAAAATTTAAATTTAAATATATAAATATAATATTATAATATATAAATATAATAAAATATATAAAATATAATAAATAAATAATAAAAGTATATTATATAACAATAATAATATATAATCCAAATATATAGATAGAGAATTTGGATAGAGAAATTATTATCATTATAGAGAATAGAGAAAACAAACTTCCGACCTTTTTGAGTCATCGGAATAGCTGAATATTTGGTTTTTGGTTAATAACTGATTTTGCTCTGGAATTGGAAATCCATTAGGGGTCGTTCTTTTGAGGTTTCTAATTTTTTGTTCCAAAAATGGTATTTTTGTTTCATGATTCACTATCCCAAACAATTTGTTGAAGATGTAAATAATACTTTAGTAAACCCGTTTATTCGTTTTTTTTTTTTTCATTATATCATTCTCCCATATGTCATATGATAGAATATGGAATAAAATAACTTAAATCCTTTCTAAGCCCTCTCCGGATAACTATTTATCTATCCATTGTCTATTAAGATACATAAAAAGTATTATATACCGTTGAGCCAATGACTATTCATGATTTCGTATTGAATCAATTCCATACCCGTGAGAAATTTTATTAGAGGAATGTTATGGTAAAACTTCGTTTGAAACGATGTGGTAGAAAGCAACGTGCGACTTGAAGGACATGACTCGCTGTGGATTCTTACATCCACCATTTTCCATAGAAATGAAGATGCTCTTGAATCGACATAATTTGTCCTGTTCCTGTTAGGAACCTAATTTGTGTTGGGTTGCTAAATTAGGATTAGGAATAGTACATGATGAAGCTCGAGCAAAAAATATTGATTCATTTATCGTTATCGAGGGGAAGAATCTAGGGTTAGTAACAATTAATAAGTTAGACCAACTTTGTAAGTATATCCTCAATATAGAATTCGAGGGGTCAAAGTCGAATAATTTGTCAGTTTGAAATATCAAAAAATGCAAGTAAAATTTGTCGAAATTGTAAAAACTTTTTGGATTCCAATTCCAATGAAAAAGTGTATTCTATTACATGTTACAATGGAATCTGACGTTCTTATTCTTTTTTATAGAAAGAAATAACAAAAAAACAAAAGGTATGTTGCTACCGTTTTGCAAAAGAGTAAGGATCACCGAAGTAATGCCTAAACCTAATGATTTTACAAAGTAAAGAGAAAGGATTCCGGAACAAGGAAACGCTTTTTAAAAATTGTCTCAATATTTGGATTCTAATTAAGAATAAAAAGAGATTCGAGATGAGACAAAGAAAAGGGGTTAGAGACGACTCAAGAAATGTCTAAGGATTTACCTTCGAAGTTTTTCAGAATTTACCAACTTGAGTTATGAGTATGAATGATATTTTCTTTCTATAATCTATAAGTAAGAACAAAAAATGACTCAAATCATAGTCTAATTTATGATTTTATTTATGGGTCTATTTGCCGTTATATACAGAAAGATTAGAATCATTTTTCTCGAGCCGTATGAGGAGAAAACCTCCTGTACGTTTCTAGGGGGGGGGGTATTGTTTATCTACATCTATCCCAATGAGCGATCTATCGAATCGTTGCAATTGATGTTCGATCCCGAAGAGAAGGAAGAGATCTTAAAAAAGTGGGTTTTTACGATCCGATAAAGAATCAAACTTATTTAAACGTTCCCACTATTCTTTATTTTCTTGAAAAGGGTGCTCAACCTACAGGAACTGTTCATGATATTTTAAGGAAGGCCGGATTATTGAAAGAGAGAGCTTTAGAAAAAAAAAGGTGAATAAGAAAAATAATAAAATAAATAAAAACGTAACTAGTATTCATTTTTGAGTAACCTAATTTGCTCTTTTCTTGTTCTATTCATATCATACTTAATCTTAATTTCTTAATTGACTTTCAACTTCATTTCTTTTTTTGTTGTAGGAATCCGGCATTCCGGCATTAAACAAGGGACGAACCCTACTTAAATTGTACTTTTATTTACTAAAGAAACCTTCCGTTTTTTATCTAAATTTTGGATTTTTTATGTTGTGCCAATCCAACAAAAATCCTTAATTGATTTATTGAATTAATTGCATTTGTTTTTTGTTTTCTCAAGATTCCATTAATATTGACAATGGTGTATCGAACAAATATAATTCGATCGTAGATAAATAGCTCTGTTTATCCCGACCTCCTATTGGTTTTTGTTTGACTTCATTCAAATGATTGGTTTGCCAGATTTACTGTTATAACTGTTATACAAGATCTATTTTCTTGATATAGAAGATGTGTTTTCTTCACGAAAACAAACTTGAGACAATTTTTTTGTAAATTTTTACATTTCTATTGGGAATCTGTTATTTTTTGATTTGCTAGTTCAATATTTTGATGTAGTTGTACAGTGTAATGCAATTTTCAATGGAAGTGGCTTTTTTTTGATCATATCTACATATCATAGTTATTTGGGTTGCTAACTCAACGGTAGAGTACTCGGCTTTTAAGTGCGACTATGATCTTTTACACATTTGGATGAAGCAACGAATTCGTCCAGACTATTGGTAGAGTCTATAAGACCGCGACTGATCCTGAAAGGTAATGGATGGAAAAAACAGCATGTCGTAATAATAATAATAAGAAGAAAACGGGATTTTAAAATATATTCTTATTCTTTTTAGTAGAATTTGGAGTTTTTACTTAACGGATCATTACAAAATTTTGTTTTGCTTTTTTTTTGAGTGGGAAAAAAGAAATTCACATTTAAAGTTGGGTCTAATGAATAAATGGATAGAGCCCTAAGGCTCTAATTCTGGTAAAAAAAAGCAACGAGCTTCTATTCTTATCTTATCTTAAATTTGTTTGAATAATTATCCGATCTAATTATACGTTAAAAAAAATTAGTGCCTGATGCGGGGAAGGGTTCTCCTGTGAGTAGACCTTTTTTTCTTTTTGAATAAATCCTAATTATTCTCTATATAAACTCTATATAAATATAATATATAAAAATTATAAAAATATAAATTCTAAATTGGAAACGAATGTGTAGAGGAAAAAGTATACTGATAAAAAATTTGTTCCGAAGTCAAAAGAGCGATCGGGTTGCAAAAATAAAGGATTTTTTACCCTCTGGTAATAATAATGAAGATAATCCCATCGGTATAGAAGGGGAGAGGAAAAAGATCTGTTGATTGAACTCCCAGTTTCCGGGGTATATATTTTTTTTATACATAACATAATATATACCCTGTTTTGACCATATCGCACTATGTATAATTTGATAACCCAAGAAATGCCTATTGTTTCTGGTTCAAGTAGAAATGTAAGTCAATGGAAGAATTACAAGAATATTTAGAAAAAGGTGGATATCAGCAACAACACTTCCTATACCCGCTTATCTTTCAGGAGTATATTCATACACTTGCTCATGATCATGGTTCAAACGGTTCGCTTTTTTATGAACCTGTGGAAGTTTTGGGTTATGACAATAAATCTAGTTTACCACTTGTTAAACGCTTAATTATTCGAATCTATCAACAGAATTCTTTGATTTCTTCAGTTCATGATTCTAACAAAAATCGACTCCTTTGGCACAACAGTTTTTTTTATTCTTATTTTTATTCTCAAATAATAGCAGAAAGTTTTGGAATTATTGTAGAAATTCCATTCTCGCTGCGATTAATATCTTATTTCGAAGAAATATCAAAATATCATAATTTACGATCTATTCATTCCATTTTTCCCTTTTTAGAGGACAAGTTATCACATTTAAATTATGTCTCAGATATAATAATACCGCATCCCATACATTTTGAAATCTTGGTTCAAATCCTTCAATGTTGGATTCAAGATGTTCCTTTTTTGCATTTCTTGCAATTCTTTCTTCGCAAATATCATAATTGGAATAGTCTTCTTATTACTCAGAAGAAATCTATTTATGTTTTTTCAAAAGAAAATAAAAGATTATTTCGGTTACTATACAATTCTTATGTATTTGAATGCGAATTTTTATTCGTTTTTATTCGTAAACAATCTTATTATTTACGATTAACATCTTATGGAACTTT